ATTTTAGTTCAAAATGAGCAATATGTAGAATCAGAACAAGTGATTGCTGAGATTCGTGCCGGAACGTCTACTTTTCGTTTTAAAGAGAAGGTACGAAAACATATTTATTCTGAATCAGAGGGAGAAATGCACTGGAGTACCGATGTCCACCATGCATCTGAATATACACATGGTAATGTTCATCTATTACCAAAAACAAGTCATTTATGGATATTAGCAGGAGGTCCGTGCAGATCCAGTATAGTGTCTTTTTCGCTCCACAAAGATCAAGATCAAATGAATGTTCGTTCTTTTTCTTTCGAAGAAAGATATATCTTTGACCTCTCAATGACTAATCATCGAGTAAGACATAAATTGTTGGATACTTCTGGTAAAAAAGATAGGGAAATTCTTGACTATTCAAGACCTGATCGAATCATATCCAATGGTCATTGGAATTTCATATATCCTTCTATTCTCCAAGAAAATTCTGATTTCTTGGCGAAAAAACGAAGAAATAGATTCATTATCCCATTACAATATGATCAAGAACGAGATAAAGAACTAATGCCCTGTTTTGGTATTTCGATTGAAATACCCATAAATGGTATTTTACGTAGAAATAGTATTCTTGCTTATTTTGATGATCCACGATACAGAAGAAATAGTTCAGGAATTACTAAATATGGGACCATAGAGGTAGATTCAATCATAAAAAAAGAGAATTTGATTGAGTATCGAGGAGCAAAAGAATTTAGTCCGAAATACCAGAAAGTTGCTCGGTTTTTTTTCATTCTCGAAGAAGTGCATATCTTACCCGGATCTTCGTTCATAATGGTCCAGAACAATAGTATCATTGGAGTAGATACACAACTCGCTTTAAATACAAGAAGCCGGGTAGGCGGATTAGTCCGAGTGGAGAGAAAAAAAAAAAGTATTGAACTGAAAATTTTTTCTGGAGATATTCATTTTCCTGGAGAAAGAGATAAGATATCCAGGCACAGCGGCATTTTGATACCACCAGAGACGGAAAAAAAAAATTCTAAGAAATCAAAAAAATTTAAAAATTGGATCTATGTCCAACGGATCACACCCACCAAGAAAAAGTATTTTGTTTCGGTTCGGTCCGTAGTCACATATGAAATAGCTGATGGGATAAATTTAGCAACACTTTTCCCTCGGGATCTCTTGCAGGAAAAGGATAATGTCCAACTTAGAGTTGTCAATTATATCCTTTATGGAAATGGCAAGTCAATTCGAGGAATTTATCACACAAGTATTCAATTAGTTCGGACTTGCTTAGTATTGAATTGGGACCAAGAAAAAAATGGTTCTATAGAAGAGGTTCATGCTTCCTTTGTTGAGGTAAGGACAAATGATCTGATTCGCGATTTCATAAGAATTGAGTTAGTCAAGTCCACTATTTCGTATACCGGAAAAAGGTATGATAGGGCAAGTTCCGTATTGATTTCCGATAATGAATTAGATCGTACCAACATCAATCCTTTTTATTCCAAGGCGAAGATTCAATCACTTACCCAACATCAAGTAACTCTTGGTATTGGTACGTTGTTGAATCGAAATAATGAATGCCAATCTTTGATAATTTTGTCATCATCCAATTGTTCTCGAATTCGTCCATTCAATGGTTTGAAATATAACAATGTGACAAAAGAATCAGATCCCATAATCCAAATTAAGGATTTGCTGGGTCCCTTAGGGACTATTGTCCCTAAAATAGCGAATTTTTTTTCATCTTACTATTTAATAACTCATAATCATATCTTGTTAAAGAAATATTTGTTACGTGACAATTTTAAACAGACTTTCCAAGTACTTAAATACTGTTTAATAGATGAAAATAGGGGGATTTATAATCCCGATCCATGCGTTAACATAATTTTGAATCCATTCCATTTGAATTGGTGCTTTCTCCATCACGATTATTGTGAAGAGACATTTACAATAATTAGCCTTGGACAATTTATTTGTGAAAATGTATGTCTATTCAAATACGAATCACACGTAAAAAAATCTGGTCAAATTTTAATTGTTCATGTTGACTCCTTAGTTATAAGATCGGCTAAACCCTATTTGGCCACTCCAGGAGCAACTGTTCATAGCCATTATGGAGAAATCCTTTACGAAGGAGATACATTAGTTACATTTATATATGAAAAATCGAGATCTGGTGACATAACGCAAGGTCTTCCAAAAGTGGAACAAATCTTAGAAGTGCGTTCGATTGATTCAATATCGATGAACCTAGAAGGGAGAGTTGAAGGTTGGAGCGAACGTATACAAAGAATTCTTGGAATCCCCTGGGGATTCTTGATTGGAGCTGAGCTAACCATAGCCCAAAGTCGTATCTCTTTGGTTAATAAGATCCAAAAGGTTTATCGATCTCAGGGGGTACAGATCCATAATAGACATATAGAAATTATTGTACGTCAAGTAACATCAAAAGTGTTGGTTTCAGAAGATGGAATGTCTAATGTTTTTTTACCTGGAGAATTAATCGGCTTTTTGCGAGCGGAACGAGCAGGGCGTGCTTTGGACGAAGCGATCTGTTATCGGGCAATCTTATTGGGAATAACGAGGGCATCTCTAAATACTCAAAGTTTCATATCCGAAGCAAGTTTTCAAGAAACCGCTCGAGTTTTAGCAAAAGCTGCTCTACGAGGTCGTATTGATTGGTTGAAAGGCCTGAAAGAGAACGTTGTTCTGGGGGGGATTATACCTGTTGGTACCGGATTCCAAAAATTAGTACACCCTTCAAGGCAAGACAAGAACATTCATTTGGAAATAAGAGATATTTTGTTACACCATAGAGAATTATTTTGTTCTTACGTCCAAAACAATTTCCATGAGACAAATTTCCATGAGACATCAGAACAATCGTTTACGCGATTTAATGATTCCTAAGAGCAGATTCTTTTCTTTCACTTTAACTATCTTTCAATTATCTGGTCCGATTATTGATTTGGTAAAAAATAAAATAAGTAATTAAAAGAAATTAATGGTTTGGGTCGTGTATCAACGGTCAATCCCCCGTAGAAGGTTCCATCGGAACAATTATTTATTTCAGGTTACCTAGTCTCTTTGTTAAAAAAAAAAAGGAAGTCTGGGGAAAAATGACAAGAAGATATTGGAACATCAATTTGGAAGAGATGATGGAAGCAGGAGTTCATTTTGGTCATGGTACTAAGAAATGGAATCCTAGAATGGCCCCTTACATCTCCGCAAAGCGTAAAGGTATTCATATTACAAATCTCACTAGAACTGCTCGTTTTTTATCAGAAACCTGTGATTTAGTTTTTGATGCAGCAAGTAGGGGAAAAAACTTCTTAATCGTTGGTACAAAAAATAAAGCAGTGGATTCAGTAGCATCAGCTGCAATAAGGGCTCGGTGTCATTATGTTAATAAAAAATGGCTTGGTGGTATGTTAACGAATTGGTCCACTACGGAAACGAGACTTCACAAGTTCAGGGAATTAAGAGCAGAACAAAAGATGGGTAAATTCAACTGTCTCCCCAAAAGAGATGCAGCAATGTTGAAGAGAAAATTCTCTACCTTGCAAACATATCTCGGCGGGATCAAATATATGACGGGGTTGCCTGATATTGTGATCATCGTTGATCAGCAAGAAGAATATACGGCTCTTCGAGAATGTGTCATTTTGGGGATTCCGACAATTTGTTTAATCGATACAAATTGTGACCCAGATCTCGCAGATATTTCGATTCCAGCAAATGATGACGCTATAGCTTCAATCCGATTGATTCTTAACAAATTAGTATCTGCAATTTGTGAGGGTCGTTCTAGCTATATAAGAAATCGTTGATTATCATTTATCATTAAGAATAATAAGATTAGTTAATTATTTGGCAACTCCATAGATTTATTGGATCGGTTACTATTTTTGAATTTTTAAAAAGAGATAAAAAAAGTACTGGGGATATTGATATTATGTTATGATGTTATGTAATTTCTTGGTATCGTAAATAAAATATACGATTAATGATTCAAGTTAGTGAGTTGATAAATAGATGGTTGAATCAAAATAATTCCTTTTTTGAAGTTCAATTTCTGTCAGAGGACAATATGAATGTTATACCATGTTCCATTAAAACACTCAAAGGGTTATACGATATATCGGGTGTAGAAGTAGGCCAACATTTCTATTGGCAAATAGGAAGTTTACAAATCCATGCCCAAGTACTTATCACTTCTTGGGTCGTAATTGCTATCTTATTAGGTTCAGTCATCATAGCTGTTCGGAATCCACAAACCATTCCGACCGACGGTCAGAATTTCTTCGAATATGTCCTTGAATTTATTCGAGATTTGAGCAAAACTCAGATTGGAGAAGAATATGGTCCTTGGGTTCCCTTTATTGGAACTATGTTCTTATTTATTTTTGTTTCTAACTGGTCAGGTGCTCTTTTACCTTGGAAAATCATACAATTACCTCATGGGGAGTTAGCTGCGCCTACGAATGATATAAATACTACTGTTGCTTTAGCTTTACCCACGTCAGCGGCATATTTTTATGCGGGTCTTACCAAAAAAGGATTGGGTTATTTCGGGAAATACATTCAACCAACCCCAATACTTTTACCAATTAACATCCTAGAAGATTTCACAAAACCTTTATCTCTTAGTTTTCGACTTTTCGGGAATATATTGGCTGATGAATTAGTAGTTGTTGTTCTTGTTTCTTTAGTCCCTTCAGTAGTTCCTATACCTGTTATGTTTCTTGGATTATTTACAAGTGGTATTCAAGCTCTTATTTTTGCAACGTTAGCCGCGGCTTATATAGGTGAATCCATGGAGGGTCATCATTGACTAGTTTTCGAAATAGTATTTTTTAAGCTTATCCCAATTCATGCATGATTCAAGATAATCCACTTGATTGGGGAACATAATAGATACAAATACAAATATGTATGAATATACGACCCAGAGTCGTAGGAAAAAAGATAGACGATATTTCGGAATTGTAAAAAAAAAAAAGATGGGTTGGGGGGGTCACACTAGATGTATGTAATCTCTATAAGTCCAGCCCCTGTGTCTGTTTCGAGGAATGATTCTAGAATCCGATTCAATATAAAATGCGGGTGGTTTACGTTATGGAAGAAACAAATGTATATGTGATATTATATATTTACTAGTTATATAGGACTAATTCTATATATATATATATATATATATATTATTATATTTATTTACCCTATATATATATTATTATTTACCCTATATATATATTATTTTTTATTGTTATTGATTGATTTGATTGTGGTTCACTGCATTTATATAGTTCCAATATAAGTCTTTCTGTTTCGTCTGTGATTGTGGATTGAATGAAATGCAAAAAAGAGATGAACTCAAGGATAGTATCTAGAAGAGAAAAGAAAGGAAAGAAGAATTGAATGAAAGAATGGTTCGAAAGAAAGAAATGCAATAACTAGAACCGTATACATATGTATTTACAAAAACTCCATTATGGGTAGAAACTCAAAATGAGATATCGAAATAGTTCTGACGATTCAGTAATATTATCATTTCAATTCGGAGTTTTTAGTTATTTCGACCCGATAGATCTTAATCAGATAGATAAAATCTTAATGAAAAAAAAAAATGAGAAAAAAAATTAAGTAAAAATTCATTGGTTGATTGTATCATTAACCATTTCTTTTTTTTTTTTGGTGCGAGGAACTTACCATGAATCCACTGATTTCTGCCGCTTCCGTTATTGCTGCTGGACTGGCCGTAGGGCTTGCTTCTATTGGACCTGGAGTTGGTCAAGGTACTGCTGCAGGCCAAGCTGTAGAAGGTATTGCGAGACAACCAGAAGCAGAGGGTAAAATACGAGGTACTTTATTGCTTAGTCTAGCTTTTATGGAAGCTTTAACAATTTATGGACTGGTCGTGGCGTTAGCGCTTTTGTTTGCGAATCCTTTTGTTTAATCCTAGAAATGTAAAAAAGTACCTTACATACTATACTTTTTTTCTTATTTTATTAACTCGCTATATTTTTTTCTTATTTTATTAACTCATCATTACTGTTTGCTTCTTCTAATTATATCAACGCTTTACTCCTACAATTATTTATTTGTTGAGACAATACCCCAGGAAAGGAAGGACTGTTTTGAGGATGAGTAATTACTGGATCCGCTCGTTTTCTTCCTTCGCGTTCTTAGCTTAATACAATGGAAACCTTTTTTTGACTTTTTTTAGGAATCGTTTCAACAAACGATATATTTCACAATTGACATAAGACCCAAGACTTAACCTAATAAGTATTTTATTGGATTGGAAACTTCAAGTAAGAAATTTAAAAATTATCAAATTAAATTACTAGATTTAATCTATTCCCCCCCCCCCAAAAAAAAAATAGAAAGAAAATTTATATAAAAAAAAGAAATCGATCAAAAAAGGGATGACGAAGTGATACAAAAAGAACTCTGTTCTTTGTTAGTCCTATCTATAAGAGGAGAGCATATGAAAAATGTAACCGATTCTTTCCTTTCCTTGGGTCACTGGCCATCCGCCGGGAGTTTCGGGTTTAATACCGATATTTTAGCAACAAATCCAATAAATCTAAGTGTAGTGCTTGGTGTATTGATTTTTTTTGGAAAGGGGGTGTGTGCGAGTTGTGTATTTCAAGAATAGGTTGGATCCATCCGACTGCACTTTCTTTATGGTATTTTATTTATTTTATAGGATAAATAGGAAAAAAAGTGCACGATCTCAACGAATTATTTCTGAATAAATTAAGAAATCATATGTAAGAACCATAGCATTTCGTGACTTATTGGTAAATTTGATTCTCTATCAACCAATAATGTGAGACCATTAATATGGTTAAAGCTAAACTGTTTGAAGTCCAGGCAAAACATGGTACTCTTTCTACCGGTACTAACGTACCGAAATGGTTTAAAAATGAATAGTTGGTAATTTATCTGATATAGAACACTCATATCGATAAAATGATTTGAACCATTTATTAAAAAAATAGGCATCTTGCTCTTTTTTTCCAATGCCGAATCGACGACCTACGTAAAAAAAAAAGGAATTTTTGGATTTGAAGAAAAAAAGGAAATAAAAAAATATAGAAATAAATTCTAAATTTTAAATTAAAAAAATACAAATAAAGAAAGAACTTTGCTGACAATTATAGATTTTTGTCTGGTCGGAAGAGTCCTCCTAATATTCTGGTCTTATATCAGTTTCGATGTTTTTGAATATAAACAGAAAAGAGAGGGTAGGCTCATTATATTAAAAAAAAAAAGATATGGGAATGACCATAACATAAAATAAATAATTGAGCGTGAGAGCCAAATGAATCGAAAGATTCATGTTTGGTTCGGGAAGAGATTATGGAAGTTTTGAAATTAATGGTAAGATAATCTACTTTCATTAAATGATTTATTAGATAATCGAAAACAGAGGATCTTGAGTACTATTCGAAATTCGGAAGAATTGCGTAGAGGGGCCATTGAGCAGCTCGAAAGAGC